GATTCGCCGAAGAAAAAAAGGATCCGTACAAAATAAATGAAATGAACAAAATCCCCGCGAGTGGAAAAGAAAAAACAAAAACAAAGGATGAATTCCACTTTAACCTTAAAGAGACGTACTATAAGGCTAGCCCGTTTTACGAAGACTCTTATCTTAATAGGTATCGAGAACAAGAACTTTTGGAGTTAGAAAGTAAAGAAGACAAAAGCCCTTTTTGGTTTGAAAAACCGCCTGTCACTTTTCTTTTCGACTGTAAACGATGGAATCGTCCATCTCGATATATAAAAAATGATCGATTTGAAAATGCTGTACGAAATGAAATGTCACAATATTTTTTTTATACATGTCCAAGTGATGGAAAACAAAGAATATCTTTTACATATCCGCCGAGTTTATCGACTTTTTCAGAAATGATAGAACGAAAGATATCTTTGTACACGACTGAAAAACTATCCCACGAGGATAATTATTGGGTTTATACTAATGAACAAAAAAAGCACACCTTGAGCAATGAATTAATAAATCGAATAAAAACTCTAGAAAAAAAAACAGGATCCCTTGTTCTAGATGTGCTCGAGAAAAGAACCAGATTATGCAATGATGAAAATGAAAAGGAATGCTTGCCTAAAATGTACGATCCTTTTTTAAACGGACCATATCGCGGAAAAATCACAAAATTATATTCACGTTCAATCAGTAATGATTTAATAACTTCTACAGATGCAATAACTTCTACAGATGCAGAGAAGCCCATAGAAATAGTCTGGATAAATAAAATTCACGGTCTACTTTCTAATGATTCCCCAAAAAAAGAATTTGAATATCAAAAGAATCTCTTTGATGGAGAATTTTTATCGACAAATATTGGTCATTCCTTAACCTCAAATGGCGAAGTCCCATTTGAATCCCCACCCAGTCTTAATTTGAAAAAACTGTCTTTATTGGCAGAAGAAAAAAGAATTGATTCAGAAAAGCAAGCAAAATGTTTTCAATTGATATTCGATGTAGTTACAACCGATCACAATGATCAAACAATTAGAAATCAAAATAATCAATTTTTTTTTCCTGAACCTGAAATAGAAGAAATAAGAAAGGGGGTTCCTCGATGGTCATACAAATTGACCACCGACGATTTAGAAGAACAAGAGGAAGAAAATGAAAATGAAGAAGAATCAACGGAAGATCATGAAATTCGTTCAAGAAAAGCCAAACGTGTTGTAATTTATACTGATAAGGACGAAACTACCAATAGCATTAGTAATACTAGTGATATTGATCCAGCGGAAGAGGTGTCTTTGATACGTTACTCACAACAATCGGATTTTCGTCGGGATCTAATCAAAGGATCCATGCGGGCTCAAAGACGTAAAACAGTTACTTGGGAAATGTTTCAAGCAAATGCGCATTCGCCGCTTTTTTTGGATCAAATAGACAAAACCTTTTTTCTCTCTTTTGGCATTTCCGAAATGATGAATCTCGTTTTTAGGGATTGGATGGGTAGAGAATCAGAATTTGAAATTTTCGATTCTGAGTCTGAGGTGGAAGAGGCAAAAGAAAGAGAGAAAAAAAACAAGGAAAAAAAAGAGGAAAATGAACGTATAACAATATCAGAAACTTGGGATAACATTATTTTTGCTCAAGCAATAAGAGGTTCAATGTTAGTAACCCAATCGATTCTTCGAAAATACATTGTATTGCCCTCATTGATAATAGCTAAAAATGTCGGCCGTATGTTATTATTCCAATTCCCCGAATGGTACGAGGATTTGAAAGATTGGAATAGAGAAATGCATGTTAAATGTACCTATAATGGTATTCAATTATCAGAAACAGAATTTCCAAAAGATTGGTTAACGGATGGTATTCAAATAAAAATTCTATTTCCTTTCCGTCTGAAACCTTGGCAAACTAAGGTACGATCCCATCATAGAGATACAATGAAAAAAGGGGGAAAAGAGGACAATTTTTGTTTTTTAACAGTCTGGGGAAGAGAAGCGGAACTCCCCTTCGGTTCTCCTCGAAGACAACCTTCTTTTTTTGAACCTATTTTTAAAGAGTTAAAAAAAAAAATAAGAAAAGTGGAAAAAACTTTTTCTCTTTCTCTAGTTCTAAAAGTTTTTAAAAAAACGAGAAAATGGTTTTTAAGGATTTCAAAAGAAAAAACAAGATGGGTTAACAAAATAGGTCTAGTTATAAAACGAATAATGAAAGAACTTGAAAAAATAAACCCCATTTTTTTATTTGGATTCGGAAAAGTAAAAATAGGTGAATCGGACGAAAATAGAAAAGATTCTATAATCAGTAATAAGATTACCGACGAATCAACCATTCGAATTCGATCCACGGATTGGACAAAACGTTCACTTATAGAAAAAAAAATAAAAGATCTTGCTGATAGGACAACCACAATCAGGAATCAAATAGAACAAATCACAAAAGACAAGAAAAAAATAATTCTAACTCCAGATATAAGTATTAGCTCTAACAAGACAAATTCTGCTGATAAAAATTCAGAATTGCAAAAACATATTTGGCAAATATTCAAAAGAAAGAGTACCCGATTAATACGTAAATTAGACTACTTTCTCAAATATTTCATTGAAAAAATATACAGCGATATCCTTCTATGTACCATTAACATTCTTAGGACCAATGCACAACTTTTAACAAAAAAAATGATCAATAAATTCTTTGATGAAACAAATCAAAAAGGGATTGATCAAACAAATAAAAATACAATTCACTTTATTTCGACAATGAAAAAGTCGCTTTCTAATAATAAAAATTCAAACCTTTATTATGACTTATCCTCTTTGTCACAAGCATATGTATTTTATACATTATCACAAATTCAAGTTAATAACAAATATTACTTGAAATCCGTACTTCAATATCACGGAATCCGTCTCTTTCTTAAAGATAGAATCAAAGATTTTTGTAGGACACGAGGACTATTTGATTCCACCTCAAAGCATAAGAAATTTTATAAGTCTGGAATGAATAAATGGAAAAACTGGTTAAAGAATCATTATCAATACAATTTATCTCAATCTCAATGGTCTCGATTAGTACCACAAAAATGGAGAAATAGAGTCAATCAACGTTGTACAACTCAAAAAAAAAACTCAAGAATATTGGATTCATATAAAAAAACCCAATTAATTCATTACGTGAAACAAAATTATTACGGAATAGACTCACGGACAGGACAAAAAGAAAAATTCAAAAAAAATTACAAATATGATCTTCTAGCACATAAATATGTGAATTATGAGAGTGAAAGGGGCTCATATATTTATGCATCACCATCACAAGTAAACAGAGACCAAAGAATCCCATCTAATTTCAATACACAGAAAACACGGAAACCCGAATCATTTTATGTACTAGTAGATATAGATATTAGTGATTATCTGGGAGAAGAATCTAGTCCATATGGAGAAAAATATCTAGATAGAAAATACTTTGATTGTAGAATTCTCCGGTTTTGTTTTAGAAAAAATTTCTATATGGATGCTTGGACTAATATGCATGTTGGTACCAAGATTAATAAAAATACTAAAGCTGAAACTAATAATTATCAACAAATTTATAATAAAAATATTTATCCTCTCACGATTCATCAAAAAACAAAACCATTCAATAAAAGAAAAAAACTTTTTGATTGGATGGGAATGAATAAAGAAAGGCTATATCGTCCTATATCAAATCTGGAATCTTGGTTCTTCCCAGAATTTGGACTACTTTATGATGCATATAAGCTTAAACCGTGGATTATACCAATCCAATTTCTTCTTTTAAACATTCATAGAGATAAGAATATTAGTCAAAATAATAACATCAACGGAAATCAAAAAAAGGATCTTAATCTACGATCTAATAAAGAAGGATTTTTTGAATTAGAAAATCGGAACCAACAAAAAAAAAAACAAAAACTAAATCAAAGAGATCTTGGATCAGATACACAACAAGATATACAAAAACAAAAGAAAAAAGAAGATGTTAAAAAAAATGACACAGAATCAACCATTAAAAAACGTAGAAAGAAAAAACAATTCAAGAGTGAGAAGGAAGCAGAACTACATTTATTCCTGAAAAAATATTTTCTTTTTCAATTAAGATGGGATGATTCTTTGAATCAAAGAATGATCAACAATATCAAGGTATATTGTTTATTACTTAGACTGACAAATATAAAGGAAATTGCTATATCCTCAATTCAAAGAGGAGAGATGCGCCTAGATGTAATGTTGATTCAACAAAATCTATCTCTTACAGAATTGATAAAAAGAGGGCTGTTTATTATTGAACCAGTTCGTTTCTTTAAAAAATGGGATGAAGAATTTTTTATATATCAAACCATAGGTATTTCATTGATCAATAAGAGTAAACAACAAGCTAAAACTGATAAAAAGTATATAAAAGAATTTGATAAGAGTCCTTTTGAGAAATCCATTTCACAACATAGCACTATGTTTGTGAGTGAAGATAAAAATAATTATGATTTATTTGTTCCTGAAAATATTTTATCTACTAGACGTCGTAGAGAGTTGAGAATTCAAATTTGTTTCAATCCCTGGAAGGGGAATGCTGTAGACGTAGATAGAAATCTACTATTTTTCAATGAAAACGGCATAAGAAACTGTGGACAGTTTTTGAAAAAGGACAAACATTTTAACACAAATGCAAAAAAAAACAAATTAATTAAATTCAAATTATTTCTTTGGCCCAATTATCGATTAGAAGATTTAGCTTGTATGAATCGGTATTGGTTTGATACCAATAATGGTAGTCGTTTCAGTATGTCAAGAATACAGATGTATCCACAATACACTTCAGAATTAATTGATAGTATATTTAAATAGTATATTTTAGTATATTTTATAAATAGTAAATAGTATTAAATAGTATATTTTAAATTTAATATTTAATTTAAAATAAAATTAAATAATAAATAAAATAAAAAAATAATAAAAAATTATAATTATAATAATATATAATAAAATAATATATAATAATAAAACAAATACAAATAAATAATAAAAAATATATAAAAAATAAAAAATTCTATTCTATCTATTATAATTATAAAATTATAAATATATTATAAACTCAAAAACAGAAAACAAATTAATAAAAAAATTAATACAAAAGATAAATACAAAAAGAGGTAAGACGAGATTCGCCCGCCCCCTACTAAATATTTAATTACTTCACCCGCAAAGAAACTTATAACCCCAACACTGTTTGTAATTCCATCAATTATGCATCTATCAAAAAAATGAGTTAGTTTAGCTAATCCTCTTATACTCCGGATTACAACCCTTGTGTAGAAAAAATCTATATAACCACGATTATACGACCAATTATATATAACATTTACTATTTGGTCCAAAAAAGCTCTTTTAGGACCTATTTTAACAAATGAATTGATTAAGTCAAAATTTTTGAAAGATGAATAAGCAGACCCATAAAAAATGAATGCTACTAATATTCCGAAAAATGCTATACTTACTGAAAAAGATGCATTTGTTAAAAATTCATACCAGTCTATGGAATAATCCGAATTTGGATGTAAAAGATTTATCGAGGGAGCCAACCATTTCGATAATAGATCAAAATCAGTTTCCCCTTGACCAAAAGCAATTCCTATGAATCCAACAAACAGAGTAAATACTACCAATATAAGCAAAGGAAATAACATAGTATTGTCCGATTCGTGGGGATACATAGAAGTATATTTTTTCAAAAAGCGAGTAGTAAAGTATCGCATCTGATTTTTTACATTCCCATCAAATTGATATGTATTTTTAGAAAAAAAATAAACACTTTCATTATTATTCATTGTCGTTGAGAAAAGTAAATTTTTGTTGATCGCCTTAGGTACCTCTTTTCCCCATAAAGATATTGAATAAAATGAGTTATTTTGAGCTCCGCTATAATTTTTAAAATTAACATGTAAATACCCTTCAAAGGTAAGTAAATACACCCGAAGCATATAAAATGCGGTTAGCCCTGCTGTAAAACAAGCTATTACTGCGAAAATTGGTGAATACAACCAACTTTCGCTAAGAATTTCATCTTTGGACCAAAAACAAGCAAGAGGTGGAATACCACAAAGAGAAAGTGTACCTAATAAAAACGTAGTTCTTGTAATTGGAACATATTTTGTTAAACCGCCCATAAAAACCATATTCTGACTTTTTTCGGGTGAATATCCAACAAGGGGTTCCATTGAATGAATAATAGATCCAGACCCCAAAAACAATAATGCTTTCGAATAGGCATGAGTAATCAAATGAAATAAAGCAGCTCGATAAGAACCTAGCCCTAGGGCTAACATCATATAACCCAATTGAGACATTGTAGAATAGGCTAAACTTCTTTTAATATCTCTTTGAGCAAGAGCCAAAGTAGCTCCTAATAATAGTGTTATTACACCTATCAAAGAAATGAGATTCATTATGTAAGGTATGTTTGTGAAAAGAGGAAGAAGCCGAGCCACAAGAAAAATTCCCGCCGCTACCATAGTAGCAGCATGTATAAGAGCCGAAATGGGAGTAGGCCCCTCCATGGCATCAGGTAACCATATGTGAAGAGGGAATTGCGCAGATTTAGCAACTGCACCGAGGAATAATAGGAAGGCACACAGAGTAACAAATAAAAAATTAACCTCATTATTATGAATCAACTTATTAAATGTTTCGAACAAATCCCGAAATTCAAAACTTCCTGTTATCCAATAAAAACCTAAGATTCCCAACAACAAACCAAAATCCCCTACACGATTGGTTACAAAAGCTTTTTGGCAAGCGCTTGCTGCAATTGGTCGTGTAAACCAAAAACCTATCAAAAAATACGAACACATTCCTACCAACTCCCAAAAAATATAAATTTGTATCAAATTGGAACTAGTAACTAATCCCAACATTGAAGCATTGAAAAAACTCATATAAGCAAAAAATCTCAAATATCCTTGATCATGAGACATATAATTGTCACTATAAATAAGAACCATAATTCCAACAGTAGTGATTAATATTAACATTATAGAAGTAAGCGGATCAATAAAGTATCCGAACTCTAAGGAAAAATCATTATTGATGGTCCAAGACCATAGATATTGATAAATATGACTTCCATTTATTTGTTGAATAGACAAATTGACCGAAAAAAACAGAGCTAGACTTAGCAGTAAAACACTAGGAAAAGCCCACATACGACGAATATTTTTTGTTGCTGTTGGAACAAGTAGAAGTCCAAGTCCTATTGACATAGTAACAGGGAGTGGAAGAAAAGGTATTATCCATGCATATTGATATGTATGTTCCATAAGAAAGCAATTTCAAAATATTTTTCTTATTAATTTGATTGTAATTGTTTCCGATTCACCAACTCTTATCTATTTCTATTTCGGAAAGAACAAGAATAAATAAAAGAAATCAGCAAAAAAATTATGAAAAACTCAAGGATTTGAATTCTTAATTGATCTGATTTTTCCCATATATCCCATCTATTATTAAATAATTCAAAAAGCTCCAATTCGTTTGATCAAATGATATGACTAAATAAGCAGGTAAAAAAGTTATTACCCAGTTATTCGCTAAAGAAAGATAAATTTTTATTAAATTTAAATTAAGATCCAAAAAATATAAAATTTAAAATTATTCTACCGTTTTGATGATTTATAACCATATAGTAAAAAAAGTTCCACCAACACAAAAAAAGAAAGCACTTGGTTCAGATATGGATCCAGTATCCGCTAATAACAGAATTTAATAAAAAGGAACTTTATTATCTATTAATCCATTATATTATATATAGATCTATTAATCTATTATATATAGTATAGTTAAAATTATTAAAGTAATTATCTAATTCACTGTGGAATTGATTTAATTGGAATTCAATCGGAAAACTTATGCTTATTGTAAATAGAATCCTACGATACGATATTTCTTATTTGGTATAGAATTGAAACAAGGTATTACTAGATAATATTAAAATTAATTACTTTTATCTGGCTATAGTAGTTTATATATATATATATATAGTAGTTTTTTATTTATATTTTAATTAGGAATAGGCACTCTGCTCTGAAATTGATCAATTTTATTTTCATAGAAAATAAATTTAAATCGTTTTCAATTATATAAGGAGACGGGGAAAGATTTTTGTTTATTAAATGTGTTATAAAAATAACAGACTAAAATCAAATATGAGTTGGAAACTTTTTTGTTCTTTTTGAGTGGCAATCAACTTTTTTTTAGTGATAATAGATACCGTAAACACAGATTCGGATGGGGCTATAAAATAAATAAACAATCAATACTAGCTCTTTCTTGATTTGACGATTGTATTTGTATGCAATAGAGATACGAAAAAAAGCATAACATAAAATAAACTAGAATAAGAAAAGATTATTATCAAAAGAAATTTTCTTTTCTAGTACAAGGACTATATGCGATATGCAAAAAAGAAAATCAACAATCAAATCAATAATATATTTTTTGCTTGTTAGGTAAGAAACTATTTTCTTATGTTATGAAAGATTTTTCTCTTTTATCTATATAATAAGTTAAGTAAAATACAGATAATAAATAATGAAAAAGGATCGATCCCTTTTGAACAATACATGTCTTTCACATCCAATGATAAAAATGACTAACTCTTTTTTTTTTGAATGGCAGTTCCAAAAAAACGTACTTCTATGTCAAAAAAACGTATTCGTAAAAGTATTTGGAAGAAAAAAGGATATTTGGCTGCGCTAAAGGCTTTTTCTTTAGCTAAATCAGTATCCACAGGACATTCAAAAAGTTTTTTTGTGCGACAAACAAGTAATAAGGCCTCGGCCTAATCTGAATGGACATAGTCCAAATAATTAAATTAAAAATTAAAACTTTCAGTTATTTTATAAGATGAGTGGGTCGCATTAAATTAATTTGTGTTTTGTTTAAAATTCTTCAATTCAATATGAGCTAGAACTAACTGTCGTGATATGTAGAAGAAGATTTTCTCTGTCTATTATAACTATACTGGCTTTAACTATTATTAACTATTATTTATTATTATTTTTCTATTTTTTCATTTAAATGAAAAAATAGAAAAATAATATACGAGGTTTCGTTTTCTTTTTTCATTATACTAAAATTTAGCGAAATGGTAATTTTGACTTACGACACTAACTTTTTACAACAAGTTCATTTAATATATATATTTTGTGAAAATGAAAAGTAAATTACAATACAATAGAGATTGCAACTCTTTTTTGTTATATGTCTAGTCCAATACCTAATTGATTTGTTTGGGTAAATCCTCCCATAAATGTTATACACAACAAGGAATAAATTAATAATACAATTTAATGATACCGAGTTAGATAATATGTAAATATCAAAAAAAATGAAATTAAATATAATCAATTTCAATTTAAAAATATTACATTAAATCTTGAGTCTCGACGATTCAAGATGAATGAGCTATTATTATTTCAAGCAAGCCGCCATGGTGAAATCGGTAGACACGCTGCTCTTAGGAAGCAGTGCTAGAGCATCTCGGTTCGAGTCCGAGTGGCGGCATCTCTAAAAATAACATTAACATTATATATCCTATATAGTATAGTATAGAATTTATTTAACTCCTGATTTGAATTCTGTATGTAATTGGATTGGACTCCTTCTTTTATGATATTTGTAACTTTAGAACATATATTAAATCATATCTCTTTTTCGATCATTTCAATTGTAATTACAATTCATTTGATGACCTTTTTAGTCCGCGAAAAGGTGGGATTATATGATTCGTCGGAAAAGGGGATGATAGCTACTTTTTTGTCGATAACAGGATTATTAGTTATTCGTTGGACTTATTCGGGACATTTTCCATTAAGTAATTTATATGAATCATTAATGTTCCTTTCGTGGAGTTTCTCTATAATTCATATGATTCCTAAAATATGGAATCATAAAAATAAAAACGATTTAAGCGCAATAACCACACCAAGTGCTATTTTTACTCAAGGCTTTGCTACCTCGGGTCTTTCAACTGAAATGCATCAATCCGCAATATTAGTACCTGCTCTACGGTCCCATTGGTTAATGATGCATGTAAGTATGATGTTATTGAGTTATGCAGCTCTCCTAGTTGGATCCTTATTTGCAATTGCTCTTCTAGTCATTACATTTCGAAAAAATATCGAAAGTTTTGGTAAAAACAATAAATTTTTAACTAGGTCATTTTTCTTTAGTGAGATCGAATGCTTGAATGAAAACAGAAATGTTTTACAAAATACTTCTTTTTCTTCTTTAAATTTTAAAAATTATTACAAATATCAATTGGTACAAAGATTGGATTGTTGGAGTTCTCGTGTCATTAGTCTAGGGTTTACTTTTTTAACTATGGGTATTCTCTCTGGAGCAGTATGGGCTAATGAGGCATGGGGATCCTATTGGAATTGGGACCCCAAAGAAACTTGGGCATTTATTACTTGGACCATATACGCGATTTATTTACATACTAGAACAACCAAAAGTCGGCAAGGTGTGAATTCGGCAATTGTGGCTTCTATAGGATTTATGATAATTTGGATATGCTATTTGGGGGTTAATTTATTAGGAATAGGACTGCATAGTTATGGTTCATTCATATTAACTTAGATACTAATTTAATTTAGTATTAAATTGAATAAACTTATTGAAAAATAAAAAAATCGTCCCACAGATAAAGAAAGTTTGTGTAAGTTTTTTTGAGAACCGTTTCACTTTTTGAGTGAAACGGTTCTCAAAAAAACTTGAGATGTAATGTATCCCATTACAATTCCAACTCACTTCCCATAAAGACTTTATGTTTTATTCATGAAGACTACCTATCATAATAATTAGATAGAATAGCCTGTACCTTGTCAACTGATAATGAAATAATCAAATCAGGATACAGACCAATCGCTATTACGGGTAAAAAGATACAAATCGAAATAAAAAGTTCCCGTGGTCCAGAATCCACAAAAAAAGAGTTTGGAAGATTGAATAACTTGTATCCATAGAACATCTGGCGTGACATAGATAATGAATAAATAGGAGTTAATATCATTCCAATTGTCATTACAAAAGTAATTAGTATTTTTGGTATTAAAAAGTATTTTGGACTGGTAATTATTCCAAAAAATACTACCGATTCCGCAACAAAACCACTCATTCCAGGCAATGCAAGAGAAGCCATTGAGAAACTGCTGAACATAGTAAAGATTTTTGGCATTGGAATAGATATCCCTCCCATTTCGTCAAGATAAACAAGACGTATTCTATCACAACTTGTTCCCCCTAAGAAAAAAAGGGCAGCACCAATAAATCCATGAGAGAGTAATTGTAAAATAGCTCCATTAAGTCCTGTGTTGGTTATCGAACCAATTCCTATAATTATGAAACCCATGTGAGAAATGGAAGAATAGGCTATTCTCTTTTTTAAATTGCGTTGACCGAGAGAGGTTGAAGCGGCATAAATTGTTTGTATTGTTCCCACGATTACCAACCATGGGGAAAATATGGAATGAGCGTGGAATAAAAATTCCATATTGATCCGAATCAATCCATATGCTCCCATTTTTAATAAGATTCCGGCTAGAAGCATACATGTACTGTAATGTGCTTCCCCATGGGTATCTGGTAACCATGTATGTAGGGGTATAATCGGCGATTTGACAGCATAAGCAATAAGGAAGCCAAAATATAAAATTATTTCCAATGCTACGGGATACGATTGATTAGCTAATGTTGCAAAATTTAATGTTGGTTCATTGGAACCATATAAACCCATACCTAGAACTCCTATTAAAAGAAAAATGGAACCCCCCGCAGTATATAAAATAAACTTTGTAGCCGAGTACAGACGTTTTTTCCCACCCCACATGGATAAAAGTAAATAAACAGGAATTAATTCTAACTCCCACATGATCAAAAAAAGTAAAAGGTCTCGAGAAGAAAATGATCCTATTTGACCACTGTACATTGCTAACATCAGAAAATAAAACAATCGCGAATCTCGAGTAACTGGCCAAGCCGCTAAAGTAGCTAAAGTAGTGATAAATCCTGTCAATAAAATAGGTCCTATCGAAAGTCCATCGATTCCCAGTCTCCAGTGAAAATCAAAAATATTTATCCATTTAAAATCCTCTTCTAATTGGATTAACGGATCGTCCAATTGAAAATGATAACAGAATGCATAGGTCGTTATAAGAAGTTCCAATAAACATATACCTATGGTATACCAACGAACTACCTTATTTCCCCTATGCGGGAGAATAAAAATGGAAGAGCCCGCGAATATAGGAAAAACAACAATTATTGTTAACCAAGGAAAATAACTCGTGATAAAGACAAGATACGCTTTGACCAGAAAAACCCGTACTCAATATCAATAAAATTTTTTTATTTAATTCTGAGCACGGGTTTTTGTCAGTAAAGAGGAATCAAACGATTCAAGTGGATTTTTTTTTATAACGTATCAATAAGCTAGGGCCATACTGCGCGTTGTCTCATGCCATAAATAAACACGGACACTCAAAAAATCTGTTGGACAGGCGGATTCACATCTTTTACAACCTACACAGTCCTCGGTTCTTGGAGCGGAGGCAATTTGCTTAGCTTTACATCCCTGCCAAGGTACCATTTCCAAAACATCCGTGGGGCAGGCCCGTACACATTGAGTACACCCTATACATGTATCATAAATCTTTACTGAATGTGACATTGGATCTATAAGCTTCAGTTTTGAACATAAAAATTTTCGATCTGGTAAAATCAATAATAACAAAATCCATATATTGTAGGCACCAGACGAATCAGTGGTTTACCAGAATTTTTGAGAATCTATATATTGCTGGATCTGTTCATGAGAAGAGAGCCAAGAGACTTTGATTTCTATTTCACCAAACATAGTGATATGAATTGTCCATATTACATGCTAATACTAACTAATACTAGTAAAATAAAACTATAAAAACCAGCGAGTATAACTGAAAAAATAAGTATAACTGAAAAAATAAATTATATTATATATAAATTATATAAATTATAATTAATAATTATAATTAATTATAATATTATTATTATAATATAAATTATAATATATTATTATTATTATATTATAAATTATATATAAAAAAAATTATATTAATTATTAAAATATAAAATATAATATGAATTATGTTAGTACTAATTAATCATATTTTATTATAAACTATAAATATAAACTATAAAATATTATAAACTATAAAAATTATTATACTTATTATTTATCTTATGTATATCTCATTATTTATCTTATGTATATTATATAACCATATTAAGTATATAAACATATTAAGAAAATATAATTAAATATAAATTAAACATTAAATTATATAAAATTTTAAATTATATTATATAAAATTATAGATTAGGTAAAGCTTTGTTTGTGATAAGGGATATCTAATACTTTATTATTTACAATTTATATTAATATATTTATATTAATATTATTATTTTATTCTTTTTTTTTTTCATTTCAAATTCAGTTAAGTTAGTATATATATTATTTACTATTCATATTCAGTACTATTCATATTCAGTCAGTTTAAAATCAGATTCAGTTTATTTATTATATCATACTTAGTAATATTACACATACATATTATATAATTATACATGATAAATATATGGTTTGTTTGTATAGATGTATTTTTTATCTCGGCATATGTAATTAGTATATGATATGTGTTTTCATTTTTTTTTTTATTCTATTTATGAGTATAGTATTAAATTATATAGGAAATGCATGTGATTATTTATTACAATTTCATTATATCATTAGGACTATTTATTCAACAAATTTGATTGATTAATACGCGTTGATTTTCTGTTACGATAGATCGATGAAACAATAGCTAGACCAATAGCCGCTTCAGCTGCTGCAATAGCTATAACAAAGATCGAAAAAATATCTCCTTTTAATTGTCGATTATCAAATAAATCAGAAAATGTAACAAGATTAATATTAACCGAATTTAGTATAAGCTCAAGACACATAAGTGCTCTAACCATGCTTCGACTTGTGATCAATCCATAAATACCGATAGAAAACAAATATGCACTCAAAAAAAGTACATGCTCAAACATCATTGACTAACTCCTTATCAATCTCAATTGATTTCACTAAATAATTCAATTGCTTTAAGTTTTTCTAAACTAAAATAAGAATTTCAGAAAGTCATAATTCCAGGGCAAAATCCAGGACAAAAGAAAGCATTCACGATAGAAAAGATAGAAAAGGAAGGGGTAGAATCAAATACCTTGGAATACCTTATATTTTATATATAGGTCTCTTAGATTAATATCATTCATATTCATATATTAACTATAAATATCAAAATATATTTGAAGGGAAATAAATGTCCTAATAATAGCACATGAGAAAAGGCCTATTTTTTGAGTGTTAATCTTAAGTATTTTTTAATACTAAGTATTTAGTATTAAAGTATTTATAAATCATAACATTCATAACATAATATAAAGTAAAGTATTTATAATTTATATTTTTTATTTTATGTTTTATGTATAAATTATATAATTATATTATTATTATTATATATATATAAATATAATTATTATATTAATATTTAATATATTAATTATTATATTATATTATATATAATACTAAATATATACTAAACTAAATATATATTAATTATTATACTTACTAGTGACTAATTTTTTTTATTGACGAGCCATAGTAATTGCACCTATCAAGGCAACTAAAAGAATTATAGAAATGAGTTCAAATGGAAGAAAAAAATCTGTTGATAAATGAATCCCAATTTGTTGAACATTACTTATAAGGTCTTGCTCTATAATGTGGTTTGGTTTTGTAGTCCAAATAATCCCATACCATGATGTATCTGAGATAGTAGTAATTAGTAAAAAAAGAATACTTGTACAAACCAGCGAAGTAACCCCATCTCCCACAGTCCAAAGATAGAAATCGTTGGAATATTCTGACCCCTTCATAAACATCACAGCAAATATAATTAAGACATTTATAGCTCCTACATAAATAAGGAGCTGTGCGGCAGCTACAAAATAGGAGTTCAAGAGAATATAGAATAAGGATATACAAACGAGAACCAATCCCAAAGAAAAGGCAGAATAAATTGGATTGGTAAATAAGACTACTCCCAGACTCCCTAATATAAGAGCTGATTCCAGAAATACTACAAGAATATCATGTATTGGCCCAGTTAAATCCATTATGTATAATGTATAAAAATAGATAAGTTGAAATTATTTATGACCCTTTTGAATAATCCAGGAAAAAAGTTACCCTATTTGGTTTTTCTTGTGGATGCTATATCCCCAATTGAATTAAATTTTAATGTAGTGTGAATTTTTGTATTTAGTTTGTATTTAGATATATTTATTTTATATTTATTTATTTATTTTTAATATTTTATTATAATTATATTTTATATTATAAATATTTTATTTAATATTTTTTTTATTTAATTATAATTATTAATTATAATTAAATAATTTATATAAATTAAATAAAAATAGCCAATCAAATCAATATCAATAATATATATCAAAATAAATAGATATTAAATATATCAAAAAAAGGATCTGATCTTACTTACTAATTGGTAACTGTCCTTGAATGAAGAGGTTTATTCTTTTCTTTGTTGATTTGAGTTGAATTCATAGCTGTTTGAATTGTGTAATCTCCTATTATTGATATTGGTAACCGACCCAATGCAATTTGATTATAATTCAATTCGTGGCGATCATAAGACGAAAGTTCATATTCTTCAGTCATTGATAAACAGTTTGTTGGACAATACTCGACACAGTTACCACAAAATATACAAACCCCAAAATCAATACTATAATTAAGCAATTGTTTCTTTTTAATATCTGCTTCCAATCTCCAATCCACAACGGGTAGATCTATAGGGCATACACGAACACATACTTCACAAGCAATACATTTATCGAATTCAAAATGGATTCGACCCCGGAAACGCTCTGATGTGATTGATTTTTCATAAGGATATTGAATAGTTACGGGTAAACGATTTGCATGAGATAAGGTAATCATAAAACCTTGACCAATATACCTTGCAGCTCGTACTGTTTGTTGACCATAATTCATGAATCCAGTCACCATAGGAAACATATCGTATATATCAATGAAATAAAAAAATTAATATTTCTTTCTCTTGTTTGATTGGGAGAGGTTATGAATCTAGAATAGCGTTAATGTATTCTGTTATTTATAGTGAAACAAGTTGGAAAGAAGTTGTCAATAATAGATTACCTAGAGAAATAGGTAAAAGAAATTTCCATCCAAGATTTAATAGTTGGTCCATTCTCATCCTAGGCAAAGTCCATCTTGTTGCAATAGAAATAAACAGGAACAAATAGGCTTTAGCTAATGTAATGAAGATACCAATTGTCATTCCAAAGATCCCTCCTATTTTATTTATTCCAAAAAATTCAGGAAGAAATATGTATGGAAGAGATAAATTCCACCCCCCTAAGTAAAGAACTGTTACAAATAATGAAGAAACTAATAAATTTAGATAAGAAGCGACGTAAAACAAACCGTATTTGATACCTGAATATTCGGTTTGATAACCTGCTACTAATTCCTCCTCTGCTTCTGGTAAATCAAAAGGTAATCTCTCACATTCTGCTAGAGAAGAAATTAAAAAAACTATAAATCCTATAGGCTGACGCCACAGATTCCACCCCCAAAAACCATATTTTGACTGTGCCTCAACTATATCAACTGTACTTGAACTATTAGATAATTATAGTCGGCGATAACATCACAGTTTCCGTCGCTATTCCAGAACCGTACATGAAACCTCAGTTTCATACGGCTCCTCTACGGCCACAAATAAATATAAGGACTAGTCCGGTATTAACATTAATTATCTATTTTGGAAAAATAGAATAAAGATAGATTGGGGAGAGAGTCCAAAATTAGACCGAGGTAATTCTGTTTGCTAGAAAAAAGCGCTTTTGAATTAATCTCATTCTCTTAAAAAAAAAAAGAAATTTTCTTTGTTCAGTAATAATTTATTACTTCAATAATAAAATACTCATTTTTGTAAATAGACAGTTCGACCCATCTTTTTTATTAGATTACGAAAAAGAAAGAATTAGCCACTAATTCATGAATTTTTGTAAGAATTTCATATGCATGGATACGGTAAAGAAAGAATAACTAAAGATATTTTCTTATTCAGTTATTTTCCCGTTTCATATATTGATATTGCATTCTATTTCTTTTGTTCCTGTTCTTGTTTCTCAGAAGGACGAGGGTACTCTGAAAAAAGAGGATTAATTCGTTCTTGATAGTCATTTCTTTAATCAGCGAATAGGGATATACTCTAGATCGGAATCTTATAAGGAAGTACTGCTTTATCATTTCTACTAACCTAAAGCCCTTATTTTGATTCATTTTTTGCGTAAATGCCTCTTTTGAGACTTTACATTATCTCTATTACTAATCTTTTGTGTATCTTGGTGTTCCTACTTGTCTACTCATTTTTGATTGATCTCCCGTATGGTAATACGTACAAGACTCTAGTTGAAACTCCATACAGTTGATCCTTTGTACCCGCTTCAAGACATGAGAACTAATCAAGCAATTTCCATCTTGGGGTAAACAGTTTACACTGCTTATGTTTACTTCCACTTTACTCTTGTACATAGGGAATGAGTATGAATTTTCTTACTGCGAATTTATAAGCTGTTTTGTTTCACTCATATGACTATCTAGTTTAACCCATGGACCTAAATCTGAATGATGAATAAAAAAAATAACTATATCTATTCAACACATTTAGTCCATTTCCTAAAAATAAAGAAAAGTTCATGTTCTAACGAATCACACGTAGAGATATTGCTAACACACATAGAGTTAATGGTATTTCATAACTAATAGATTGAGCAGCAGCTCGTAAACCACCTGAAAAAGAATATTTATTATTCGACCCATATCCTGACATAAGAAGTCCAATAGGAGCAATACTTGAAATGGCGATCCATAAGAAAACACCTATACTGAGATCGGCTAGAACAAGGCGATACCCAAAAGGAATTACTAAATAACTTAGTAAAATAGAGATGACCGCGATTGCTGGCCCGGCACTGAATAAACGACTATCCCCTCTAGAGGGTAGGAGATCCTCTTTAAAAAGTAGCTTGGTGCCGTCTGCTAAAGCTTGAAGAATTCCTAACGGACCGGCATATTCAGGTCCAATACGTTGTTGTATCCCTGCGGATATTTCTCTTTCTAACCACACAATTACTAGTACACCTATTATGATTCCCAATATCAGGATGAAAATAGGGACAAAGAGCCATATAAGTTCATAACCCTCTTTTAAGAATTCCGATCCAGAAAAAGAATTGATAATTTGTACTTCTGTTATATCAATTATCATTTCAACGATCAACTTCTCCCATAATAATATCTATACTACCTAGTATCGTCATGATATCAGCCAATTTCATTCTTTTAACTAGCTGAGGCAAAATTTGCAAATTGATGAAACCTGGCGGACGAATTTTCCATCTCCAAGGGAAAACGCTTTGATCTCCTATAAGAAAAATGCCCAATTCCCCTTTTGGGGCTTCTACTCTGACGTAAAGTTCTTGTTTTGACAATTCAAAATTGGGCGAAGGTTTTTTACTAATGAATCTATATTCAAAATCATTCCATTCGGAATCTTTTGCTCTATCAAAGCGTCGGACTTCTAAATTTTCATAAGGTCCCCCCGGAATTCCTTCTAGAGCCTGTTGAATAATTTTTATGGATTCTGCCATTTCACCGATTCGTACTAAATAACGAGCTAATGAGTCTCCTTCTTTTTGCCATTGGATTTTCCAATCGAATTCATTATAACACTCATATTGATCAACTTTACGAAGATCCCATTGGATTCCGGAAGCTCGTAACATTGGGCCCGATAAGCCCCAATTTATTGCTTCCTCTCCCCCAATAATGCCTACTCCTTCAACTCGTTCCAAAAAAATGGGATTTAGTGTGATAAGTTTTTGATATTCGTCAACTCCTGTTAAAAAATAATCGCAAAAATCCAAACATTTATCTATCCAGCCATGAGGTAAATCAGCAGCTACTCCTCCGATACGAAAATAATTATGCATCATTCGCATACCTGTGGCAGCTTCAAATAGATCATATATCAATTCTCTTTCTCTGAAAATATAGAAAAAGGGAGTCTGCGCACCAATATCTGCCATAAAAGGGCCAAGCCATAACAAATGAGAAGCTATACGACTCAGCTCTAGCATAATTACTCTGATGTAGCTGGCTCTTGGGGGTACTTGAATATTTCCCAATTGTTCTGGTGCATTTACTGTTATTGCTTCGGTGAACATAGTAGCCAGATAATCCCAACGCGTTACATAAGGCAAATATTGTACAATTGTTCGGTTTTCCGCAATTTTTTCCATTCCTCTGTGTAAATAACCTAATATGGGTTCACAGTCAATAACATCTTCACCATCAAGAGTAACAATCAGTCGAAGAACACCATGCATTGATGGGTGGTGAGGACCCATATTGACTATCATAAGATCTTTTCTTGTAGCCGGTACAGTCATATCTTTTTTCCCCAATTCATTATTCTATGAATTTTTCAAAATGAGGTTCGGTCAAAATAAAATCAAACAAAATATAAAAATCTAAAAAAAAAATGGTTCAAACGAATCTTTGAATTAACGAGTTTTTGGCTCTCGAATATCCAACTGACCAATTAATTTCTTATAACGTACTCTATTTTTCTTTGACAAATACGCCAACAGCCGTTGACGTTTTCCCAGAATTATTTGTAAACCCCTCTGGGATAAAAAATCTTTTTTATGCAATTCCAAATGTGAAGTAAGTCTTCGTATCTTATTGGTGAAACCGAATACTTGAAATTCGACGGACCCCCTGTTTTCTTCTTTTTCTTCTTGTTCTTGTGAAATAATTGAGATAAATGAATTTTTGACCATAAAAGAATTTTCCATTTTTTTTTACTGATCAGAAATTATAATGAGAGTTTCCTCTTACTCTTGTATATATATATATATGATTGTATATACGATTTTTTCTATCCAAATCAAATTAATAAAAAAAATTTAAATTTGATTTGGATAGAAAGGTGTAATATATTTCTCCATTCCAAAAAGGGAATGATTTCTTTGTATTGTACCTAAGAAGATTTCGCCGATTTTTTTCTAGATTTAGTTGACAAGCCATAAAATTTTGTATAATGTATCATAATATAACACAACAATTGATATAATATAAATATATAAGTTAATTGTTAATTATCTATTTATATTATATCTATTTATAGTTTTTCTATTTTTTTATATTTATATTATTTATATTGTAAGTAACATATTATATTACAAATAATATATTTATATAAAATGGGTTGGGTATGGGTCATATATATATTATAATTATAAGTATATTATATATATGTATATTATATAAATAAAGTTATATAAATAAAGATATAAATAAAAGTACAATTTATTGTAAATATACATAGTATATTGTCTATATATAGTAATATTTATATATGGTAAATTTATATATGGTAATATATACGGTAACAATTTATAATATATTTATAATTTTATAATTATAATAGATAGAATAGAATTTTTTATTTTTTATATATTTTTTATTATTTATTTGTATTTGTTTTATTATTATATATTATTTTATTATATATTATTATAATTATAATTTTTTATTATTTTTTTATTTTATTTATTATTTAATTTTATTTTAAATTAAATATTAAATTTAAAATATACTATTTAATACTATTTACTATTTATAAAATATACTAAAATATACTATTTAAATATACTATCAATTAATTCTGAAGTGTATTGTGGATACATCTGTATTCTTGACATACTGAAACGACTACCATTATTGGTATCAAACCAATACCGATTCATACAAGCTAAATCTTCTAATCGATAATTGGGCCAAAGAAATAATTTGAATTTAATTAATTTGTTTTTTTTTGCATTTGTGTTAAAATGTTTGTCCTTTTTCAAAAACTGTCCACAGTTTCTTATGCCGTTTTCATTGAAAAATAGTAGATTTCTATCTACGTCTACAGCATTCCCCTTCCAGGGATTGAAACAAATTTGAATTCTCAACTCTCTACGACGTCTAGTAGATAAAATATTTTCAGGAACAAATAAATCATAATTATTTTTATCTTCACTCACAAACATAGTGCTATGTTGTGAAATGGATTTCTCAAAAGGACTCTTATCAAATTCTTTTATATACTTTTTATCAGTTTTAGCTTGTTGTTTACTCTTATTGATCAATGAAATACCTATGGTTTGATATATAAAAAATTCTTCATCCCATTTTTTAAAGAAACGAACTGGTTCAATAATAAACAGCCCTCTTTTTATCAATTCTGTAAGAGATAGATTTTGTTGAATCAACATTACATCTAGGCGCATCTCTCCTCTTTGAATTGAGGATATAGCAATTTCCTTTATATTTGTCAGTCTAAGTAATAAACAATATACCTTGATATTGTTGATCATTCTTTGATTCAAAGAATCATCCCATCTTAATTGAAAAAGAAAATATTTTTTCAGGAATAAATGTAGTTCTGCTTCCTTCTCACTCTTGAATTGTTTTTTCTTTCTACGTTTTTTAATGGTTGATTCTGTGTCATTTTTTTTAACATCTTCTTTTTTCTTTTGTTTTTGTATATCTTGTTGTGTATCTGATCCAAGATCTCTTTGATTTAGTTTTTGTTTTTTTTTTTGTTGGTTCCGATTTTCTAATTCAAAAAATCCTTCTTTATTAGATCGTAGATTAAGATCCTTTTTTTGATTTCCGTTGATGTTATTATTTTGACTAATATTCTTATCTCTATGAATGTTTAAAAGAAGAAATTGGATTGGTATAATCCACGGTTTAAGCTTATATGCATCATAAAGTAGTCCAAATTCTGGGAAGAACCAAGATTCCAGATTTGATATAGGACGATATAGCCTTTCTTTATTCATTCCCATCCAATCAAAAAGTTTTTTTCTTTTATTGAATGGTTTTGTTTTTTGATGAATCGTGAGAGGATAAATATTTTTATTATAAATTTGTTGATAATTATTAGTTTCAGCTTTAGTATTTTTATTAATCTTGGTACCAACATGCATATTAGTCCAAGCATCCATATAGAAATTTTTTCTAAAACAAAACCGGAGAATTCTACAATCAAAGTATTTTCTATCTAGATATTTTTCTCCATATGGACTAGATTCTTCTCCCAGATAATCACTAATATCTATATCTACTAGTACATAAAATGATTCGGGTTTCCGTGTTTTCTGTGTATTGAAATTAGATGGGATTCTTTGGTCTCTGTTTACTTGTGATGGTGATGCATAAATATATGAGCCCCTTTCACTCTCATAATTCACATATTTATGTGCTAGAAGATCATATTTGTAATTTTTTTTGAATTTTTCTTTTTGTCCTGTCCGTGAGTCTATTCCGTAATAATTTTGTTTCACGTAATGAATTAATTGGGTTTTTTTATATGAATCCAATATTCTTGAGTTTTTTTTTTGAGTTGTACAACGTTGATTGACTCTATTTCTCCATTTTTGTGGTACTAATCGAGACCATTGAGATTGAGATAAATTGTATTGATAATGATTCTTTAACCAGTTTTTCCATTTATTCATTCCAGACTTATAAAATTTCTTATGCTTTGAGGTGGAATCAAATAGTCCTCGTGTCCTACAAAAATCTTTGATTCTATCTTTAAGAAAGAGACGGATTCCGTGATATTGAAGTACGGATTTCAAGTAATATTTGTTATTAACTTGAATTTGTGATAATGTATAAAATACATATGCTTGTGACAAAGAGGATAAGTCATAATAAAGGTTTGAATTTTTATTATTAGAAAGCGACTTTTTCATTGTCGAAATAAAGTGAATTGTATTTTTATTTGTTTGATCAATCCCTTTTTGATTTGTTTCATCAAAGAATTTATTGATCATTTTTTTTGTTAAAAGTTGTGCATTGGTCCTAAGAATGTTAATGGTACATAGAAGGATATCGCTGTATATTTTTTCAATGAAATATTTGAGAAAGTAGTCTAATTTACGTATTAATCGGGTACTCTTTCTTTTGAATATTTGCCAAATATGTTTTTGCAATTCTGAATTTTTATCAGCAGAATTTGTCTTGTTAGAGCTAATACTTATATCTGGAGTTAGAATTATTTTTTTCTTGTCTTTTGTGATTTGTTCTATTTGATTCCTGATTGTGGTTGTCCTATCAGCAAGATCTTTTATTTTTTTTTCTATAAGTGAACGTTTTGTCCAATCCGTGGATCGAATTCGAATGGTTGATTCGTCGGTAATCTTATTACTGATTATAGAATCTTTTCTATTTTCGTCCGATTCACCTATTTTTACTTTTCCGAATCCAAATAAAAAAATGGGGTTTATTTTTTCAAGTTCTTTCATTATTCGTTTTATAACTAGACCTATTTTGTTAACCCATCTTGTTTTTTCTTTTGAAATCCTTAAAAACCATTTTCTCGTTTTTTTAAAAACTTTTAGAACTAGAGAAAGAGAAAAAGTTTTTTCCACTTTTCTTATTTTTTTTTTTAACTCTTTAAAAATAGGTTCAAAAAAAGAAGGTTGTCTTCGAGGAGAACCGAAGGGGAGTTCCGCTTCTCTTCCCCAGACTGTTAAAAAACAAAAATTGTCCTCTTTTCCCCCTTTTTTCATTGTATCTCTATGATGGGATCGTACCTTAGTTTGCCAAGGTTTCAGACGGAAAGGAAATAGAATTTTTATTTGAATACCATCCGTTAACCAATCTTTTGGAAATTCTGTTTCTGATAATTGAATACCATTATAGGTACATTTAACATGCATTTCTCTATTCCAATCTTTCAAATCCTCGTACCATTCGGGGAATTGGAATAATAACATACGGCCGACATTTTTAGCTATTATCAATGAGGGCAATACAATGTATTTTCGAAGAATCGATTGGGTTACTAACATTGAACCTCTTATTGCTTGAGCAAAAATAATGTTATCCCAAGTTTCTGATATTGTTATACGTTCATTTTCCTCTTTTTTTTCCTTGTTTTTTTTCTCTCTTTCTTTTGCCTCTTCCACCTCAGACTCAGAATCGAAAATTTCAAATTCTGATTCTCTACCCATCCAATCCCTAAAAACGAGATTCATCATTTCGGAAATGCCAAAAGAGAGAAAAAAGGTTTTGTCTATTTGATCCAAAAAAAGCGGCGAATGCGCATTTGCTTGAAACATTTCCCAAGTAACTGTTTTACGTCTTTGAGCCCGCATGGATCCTTTGATTAGATCCCGACGAAAATCCGATTGTTGTGAGTAACGTATCAAAGACACCTCTTCCGCTGGATCAATATCACTAGTATTACTAATGCTATTGGTAGTTTCGTCCTTATCAGTATAAATTACAACACGTTTGGCTTTTCTTGAACGAATTTCATGATCTTCCGTTGATTCTTCTTCATTTTCATTTTCTTCCTCTTGTTCTTCTAAATCGTCGGTGGTCAATTTGTATGACCATCGAGGAACCCCCTTTCTTATTTCTTCTATTTCAGGTTCAGGAAAAAAAAATTGATTATTTTGATTTCTAATTGTTTGATCATTGTGATCGGTTGTAACTACATCGAATATCAATTGAAAACATTTTGCTTGCTTTTCTGAATCAATTCTTTTTTCTTCTGCCAATAAAGACAGTTTTTTCAAATTAAGACTGGGTGGGGATTCAAATGGGACTTCGCCATTTGAGGTTAAGGAATGACCAATATTTGTCGATAAAAATTCTCCATCAAAGAGATTCTTTTGATATTCAAATTCTTTTTTTGGGGAATCATTAGAAAGTAGACCGTGAATTTTATTTATCCAGACTATTTCTATGGGCTTCTCTGCATCTGTAGAAGTTATTGCATCTGTAGAAGTTATTAAATCATTACTGATTGAACGTGAATATAATTTTGTGATTTTTCCGCGATATGGTCCGTTTAAAAAAGGATCGTACATTTTAGGCAAGCATTCCTTTTCATTTTCATCATTGCATAATCTGGTTCTTTTCTCGAGCACATCTAGAACAAGGGATCCTGTTTTTTTTTCTAGAGTTTTTATTCGATTTATTAATTCATTGCTCAAGGTGTGCTTTTTTTGTTCATTAGTATAAACCCAATAATTATCCTCGTGGGATAGTTTTTCAGTCGTGTACAAAGATATCTTTCGTTCTATCATTTCTGAAAAAGTCGATAAACTCGGCGGATATGTAAAAGATATTCTTTGTTTTCCATCACTTGGACATGTATAAAAAAAATATTGTGACATTTCATTTCGTACAGCATTTTCAAATCGATCATTTTTTATATATCGAGATGGACGATTCCATCGTTTACAGTCGAAAAGAAAAGTGACAGGCGGTTTTTCAAACCAAAAAGGGCTTTTGTCTTCTTTACTTTCTAACTCCAAAAGTTCTTGTTCTCGATACCTATTAAGATAAGAGTCTTCGTAAAACGGGCTAGCCTTATAGTACGTCTCTTTAAGGTTAAAGTGGAATTCATCCTTTGTTTTTGTTTTTTCTTTTCCACTCGCGGGGATTTTGTTCATTTCATTTATTTTGTACGGATCCTTTTTTTCTTCGGCGAATCCCTCTTCGTCCTCTTTAGTTTTTTTTCGGGCCGAAGTTTTTTCTATGTCGCTTTCTTCCTCATTTTCCCAGCGTTCCCCCGTTACTGAGGTTTCCTTGAATTTTTTAGTAATAATGGGGAAAGGCATTCTGCCTAAATAGTATACACAAGTGATAAATAAGAGAATATTAAAGATTCGAGCCAGAGAATTTCTCGATTCTGAAAGAAGGTACTTATTAGATTGAATGGAATGGTTTTGCCGTATCCATAATACAACTAATTCGACCCACTTAATAAAAAAAATGTGACCAATTAACCAACCAATAAAACTACTCGTTACAAATAACATCTTGTTGTTGCATCGAAACATATAAATGTTGACTAATCTGGCTAGTGTTGAACTTGGTAAAAAAAAATGGTTGAATAGTTGAAAAATAAAATTATTCAAGAATATACATTGAATGTTGAAATTACGTATTGAATTTCTAGTAGTAGATCCGTAATCTAAAAAGTTCTTCTTATTGCTCCAGAAGAAATGAAATAAAAGATATGGTAGAACTAGGACAGTTATTGTATGGGGTTTGCCCAATGCTAAATGCAGAGGCGCATAATAGATTGATATAAACATCATAAGCTGTCCCATAATAAAACCGGTTGTTGCTGATATCTGCTTTTCGGTTCCTTCTTCCATAACCCAAGCTCGAAGAAGGAAGAGATAAGAGGGCCCTATGGAGAACGTGGTCATAAATCCATAATAAAGTCCAACTATAACAACGGAATTCATTATCTTCATGCATAAGGATAATGGATTGCCTAATAGAAAAAATTTAAAAATCATCACAAACCCCTCCTTTTCTTTTGTATTGCAATTTCTCGATTATTATATGATGATTTTTAAACTTTCATATAGACTCTATATGGAATAGACTCTTTATATATAGAAATAAAAAGACCATAAATGACATCTCTTATGTCAATGATTCCAAAGATATATTAAATGAATGTAATTGGAATATAGATAAAAAATTCTATTTAATTATATTTATATTCGTATTCATTCAATTTATATAATATAATTATAATATTAAATATATAAAAAATGAGTTGAATATTTAATATAAAGTTGAATATTTAATATAAATTTAAATATAAATTAAATTCAAATTAAATAATATAATTAAATAATATATAAATTAAATATAAATATTTAATATTAAAAAAAAAATTAAAAATTAAATAAAAATAGTTAATATAGTCAAAAAATGTTATTTAAGAAATAACAATAATTAAGAATAGTCTAAATTAAATAATTTTTATTATTATTTTTTTTTATATTTTATAAATTTTTAATGATATTTTATAATATAATGTATAATGAAATAGAGCCGTTTTGAGGTTCCCTATGAAATGGGCATGGAACGGAGCCACTACGAAGAAGTTCCGGGAGTTACGAAGGAAGCTTCGGACTCATATTGTTCGTGGGTTGAGAACGGTAGTTGAACTTTATGAGATCGAATCACCCGTTGTTCCTCAGTAGCTCAGTGGTAGAGCGGTCGGCTGTTAACTGATTGGTCGTAGGTTCGAATCCTACTTGGGGAGATTTGATTCATTTTTTAATAAAAAATGAAGAATTGAATGAAAGGGCTCGTTTTGACCGTTAGGAGTAGGTAACCCGTTCCCTTTCTTTGTTTCTATTGCATTCTATCTCATCGTATCACATTCTGTTCTGCCATAT